TAACGGTTGGACGATAGTAAAAAGTCATGGCAAACCCCGTAGCTACTTGTACTAAAAAACAAGTAAGTGTAATACCCCCTAAACAATAAAATATATTGACATGAGGAGGAACATATTTACTAGTTATATCATCCGCAATTGCCTGAATCTCGAGGCGCTCTTCGAACCAATCATATACTTTATTGAGATAGGTAAACCAAAAGAACTCCCCCTCTGAGAACTGTATATGAGAATTTCATCTCGTACAGCTCAAGCAGAAACACCCAATACTGATTACAACAGATATGTAATAGAAAGTTTGAAACTTCCCCTTTCTTAGTCCCCGGATTCAACCTTCTCTGAAGATACAAAGGACCAAAATAAAGCTCTTCTTTGTTTTGTTTTTTGTTTGTGATGATAATGCCAAAATATCAAGTCAGCTCATTTGTCTTTATGTTGATCGTTACAGGCCTCTTGAATCTTCTCTGTCCCTATTTTTTTTTTCTATTTGATTTATTTGTGTGTAATGCGGCTTTACTTTTGTTTATTATTGTATTGATATTAATAGGACTTCTCTTGTTCAGACCCTATGAATCGATTGAAACCTGAGATTCATACTAAAACCACGATGATTGAATAAAGCTCCCAACCAAGCCCAAGCTAAGTACAAAGGTTCTCTGAGTAAGAACCATTTGATCATCACTTATTCAACGAATAGATGAAATCACTAATAAAAATCCAGAGAAACGTTTGCCCATTGGTCAAAAAAAGCATAAATAAACCCAATTTGGAAGGAAGAAAAATACAATCCTTCGCTTTGGAATTCTAAATAATTCTATTCAAATCAAAATCTTTGAATTTTTGTTTTGTGAGTCCGGTCGCGAGGTCTGAATAGTAAGTAGGAATCATAGTTCAAATATTTCTTGATCTATTCCATATATTCCGTGCTCCAGATACTATAGGATGAATATCCGACGAGGTAGAACCATTTCTATCAAGATGACAGACCCATTCTCTGTACTATCAATAGGATCAATTATAACAAGTCACACACTCATATTCCGGAAATACCGAAACAAGGGAATTCCACGGTCGAACTACCAGAATGGCCTCGAAATCTGAGTCCTAAGTGATTTATTTTGGATTGAAAAGCCAGAACTTCATGATTCTTGTGGACCTAATTCATTGAAATTCCATCCAGTAAAACGGAAGAATTATAAATCTCCAAAATAATGGATAGGAATACCGCAAATAAAGCCATTGCGACACCCATCAAAGGGGTAGTTCCCCATCCAGGAGCTACTTTACCATATTCCGAATTCAATGGTTTCAATAAATCCCCTACAAAAGTTCGTCTTGGACCAGATCTAGAACTACCTTCAACGGTTTGTGTAGCCATAAATCCTATTGCATTGGTTGAGATCTGTTGACTTTGTATACCATTCCGTTGTAAATAAACAATCTTATCTTATCATAGATCCATTGTGGTCTTGAAATTCTAAATTATATAATAATGGAAACAGCAACCTTAGTCTAATGGAAACAGCAACCTTAGTCGCCATCTTTATATCTGGGTTACTTGTAAGTTTTACCGGGTACGCCTTATATACCGCTTTTGGGCAACCCTCTCAACAACTAAGAGATCCATTCGAGGAACACGGGGACTAGTTGAAGTAATGAGCCCCCCCCTATTGGGGGGCTCATTACTTCAATTGAGATGATGAAAAATCATTTCACCTTTTTAGTCGGAACCTTAGGTGGTTCTCGAAAAAAGATAGCGAAAAAAATGATTCCTAGAGTCGAGACTAAGAGGAATGTATAAACCAATGCTTCCATAAATTCGATCGTGGTTTACAATTATAGCTTCCACACCTGTTCATTTGGGATTATCTCCCAGATAAAGAAAGAAAGGACAAGAGTCAAAATCAAAAAAAGGGCGGTGATCAAGATTTCGCTGGTACCCTATATCAAAGTAAAATAGAAAATAGAGGCGAAAAATACCGGACCAATGTTGTATTAGACCACTTGTCTCCTTGTAGTTGGATCTCCAATCTTTTGGAAGGTCCCAAATTCTACTTGAGCATCCAAATCCGGGTCAATACCAGCAAAAACATCTCTGAACAAGGTTCTAGCACCATGCCAAATGTGTCCGAAAAAGAAGAGCAAAGCAAACGAAGCATGTCCAAAAGTAAACCAGCCCCTTGGACTGCTACGAAAAACACCGTCGGATTTCAAAGTAGCACGATCTAATTCAAAAATTTCACCCAATTGAGCACGTCTAGCATATTTTTTCACAGTAGCAGGATCGCTATAACTGACTCCATTGAGTTCGCCACCATAGAATTCAACAGTTACCCCTACCTGTTCGACACTATACTTCGATTCCGCCCTTCTAAAAGGAACATCGGCTCTCACAATCCCGTCTCCGTCTACCAAAACTACTGGAAATGTTTCAAAAAAAGTAGGCATACGACGCACAAAAAGCTCACGCCCTTCTTTATCTCTAAAAATAGGGTGTCCTAACCATCCAACGGCTATTCCATCCCCGTTGTCCATTGCGCCCGCTCGGAATAATCCCCCTTTCGCTGGATTATTGCCGATGTAATCATAAAAAGCTAATTTTTCGGGAATTTTAGACCAAGCTTCTGATAAACTCTGATTTTCGGCTAACCCGGCGCCAACTCTTCGATATATTTCTTGCTGGAAGTATCCCTGATCCCATTGATAACGAGTGGGACCAAATAATTCGATCGGGGTAGTTGCTGAACCATACCACATAGTTCCAGCAACAACAAAAGCTGCAAAAAAGACAGCAGCGATACTACTGGAAAGGACGGTTTCAATATTACCCATACGTAATCCTTTGTATAGACGTTGGGGTGGACGGACACTAAGATGGAATAGACCCGCTAATATGCCCAAAGTCCCCGCTGCAATATGATGAGAGGCTATTCCTCCCGGAACAAAGGGGTCAAAACCCTCTACGCCCCACGCAGGATTTACAGCTTGTACCTTTCCAGTTAGTCCATAAGGATCAGACACCCATATTCCAGGACCATACAAGCCTGTTACATGAAATGCGCCAAACCCAAAGCAAGCTACTCCTGAGAGAAATAAATGAATTCCAAAAATCTTAGGCAAATCCAAAGAGGGTTTTCCTGTACGTTCATCACAGAATATTTCTAGATCCCAATACACCCAATGCCAAATAGCTGCCAAGAAGCACAAGCCAGAAAACACAATATGTGCGCCAGCCACACCTTCGTAACTCCAAATACCCGGATTCGTTATAGTCCCTCCTGTAATACTCCAACCGCCCCATGAATTGGTTATTCCTAAACGCGTCATGAAGGGTATAACGAACATACCTTGTCTCCACATTGGATCAAGAACGGGGTCAGAGGGATCAAAAACTGCTAATTCGTATAGCGCCATTGAACCCGCCCAACCAGAAACTAGAGCTGTATGCATTATATGGACAGAAAGCAACCGACCAGGATCATTCAATACGACAGTATGAACACGATACCAAGGCAAACCCATGGAAATACCCCTTTATGAAAAAAAAAATAGACACTATGTAACTTTATCACATTGGAAAAGACTATGCTATGGACCTCCCCTTTTCAGAGGATTATCTCGGAGCAAGGGTTAATATTTATTCTATTATTTATTCCATTTCGTTAGTCATAATGGAACAATTCGGTTCATAGGAACAAAGAGAAGCAAATCTATTCTATACCCGATAAGTAACAATCCGCAATGGGGGGATTCGATTGGTCCCATTTTCTATGGGCGAATGCGTAGATACTTGGTCATGATTCGAGCAGCCCGACCCATTCGTAAGAATTTTCCTTTATTCATTTCGTCTTCCTCTAGAAACTTGTCAATCTAGGGATAAGATACGAGAAACAGCAAAACTATGAAAACAATACTAGGAAAACAATAAATCCATTGTTACGTTTCCACATCAAAGTGAAGCATAGTACTACTCAACCCCTTTTTCTTTCATTTAATGCCTATTGGTGTTCCAAAAGTACCCTTTCGGAATCCTGGAGAGGAAGATGCAACTTGGATTGACTTATAGTGCGACTTGTCAGACATATTGGGTCATATGGAATTTCTCCGTTCTCTCCCCCGATCGAGATATCTTCTGTTTCGCCCCAAAAAGATTGATTGAACCATCAATCAATATTTGGAGCGTGAAGTACAATTAGATCCATTTTTGAGGGATTTATATTAATATGAAAATTCTCAATTCGAATAATTTATGGTTGGCTTGTTTGGGCCAATAAAATGAACTATCTAGGCTCCGTTTAAAAAATACCCAACGGGTAATCATAATATAATATATGTATGATTACCACTTGTATCCTAAATGATTCCTATTTGGATTATACCATATGAGCAATCTCAAACTGACAATCAATGAAATATTATTATAACTACATCGAATATTTGGCGGAAAACAGACGCAAAACAAATTCAAAAAAAAAAAAAAGAAGTGGTATTGGGGCCCTTTGTCCTATATGTGCAAATCGAAATCAGGCAGATTTTTACCCGGAGTAGAGCATAAACCTAAAAAAATGGAAGAGGCCCATTCAGGAACAAGAAAATAACATCGTAATTTGGATTGGAGTTCGGTGAAACAATAATATATCAATGAGAGGTTAGTTCGATGAGTTTAGTGGATTCTTTTTTAAGGAAAAGCGAACAAAAACTCATCCTTCGTGCAAAATAGAAGAAAAAGCCCCCTCGTTAGGACGTGGAAAAGTCCTGCTATGAAAAAAGAAAGAGAAGAGGGCTGGAATCAACAGATTGATTCTTTTTTTTTGCAGTTTTTTGTGAACTGTATGCACCCAAAGGTGCGTGTATGGTTCCTAAAGGATACAATTTTGTCCTAATCAACCGACTTCATCGAGAAAGATTACTTTTTTTAGGTCAAGCAGTGGATAGTGAGATCTCGAACCAACTTATTGGTCTCATGGTATATCTTAGTCTAGAGGATGAGAACAGGGATCTTTATTTGTTTATAAACTCTCCCGGTGGATGGGTAATCCCCGGAATAGCTATTTATGATACTATGCAATTTGTGTTACCCGATGTACATACAATATGCATGGGATTAGCTGCTTCAATGGGATCTTTCATCCTGGTCGGAGGAGAAATTACTAAACGTCTAGCATTCCCTCACGCTTGGCGCTAATGAGTTTTTTATTTGAGAGAAAAGGAAGACTATGCTTTCGGCACATGGAATATGAATAAAATCATAAGTGATAATAGCACAGCACTTCGGATTCGATATGAGCAAACCATTATTGTTTTTTCATCACATGAGATTATGTATCGAGAGAGTAGTATGAGACGAAAAAGGGTATTTCCAATTTGATCTTATCTATTGGGGGTCCAGTTCAGTGTCACAAACTTTTTTGTTTTCACACCAAAGGTCTCTTTCTAATATTTATGTTATGAAAGAGTACTAAAATGAAAAAAAAAAAAAAAACAAGAGCTTTCTTTTCTTTGTTTGATCGGATCAAAAAGAAACTTTAGGATTGCTGAATCACAGACGAGATAAATATAGAAAGCAACGGAACCATCATAGTATTTTTTAACTCCCGCGAAAGGAAGGGTGGTAAATGGATCACGACCACTTAAGGGTCTGGGTTTGATAGATCCCATTTATTTTTATCTTTCCCCGATGGAAGGAAGGGGCGAATTCCATTGTGAAGCCGTATGCAATACACAAAGAATGCCTGTACGGTTATTTAATTTCTTGTTATTCTTTTTCGTTCGCCTGATCGTACGAAATAGAGGAAGCATTTATTATGTTATATCATCAGGGTAATGATCCACCAACCTGCTAGTTCTTTTTATGAGGCACAAACGGGAGAATTTGTCCTGGAAGCGGAAGAACTGCTGAAACTCCGCGAAACCCTCACAAGGGTTTATGTACAAAGAACGGGTAACCCCTTATGGGTTGTATCCGAAGACATGGAAAGGGATGTTTTTATGTCAGCAACAGAAGCCCAAGCTCATGGAATTGTGGATCTTGTAGCGGTCGAAAATACCGGGGATTTCACGTGAAGTAAAGAACTCAAATATGAAATGGAAATGATTCATAATCATCTGAAATGATTATGAATCATCTGGTTAGGATTGATCTAAACCAGCCCATTCTGTATACGATTCAGCATGCCAACTATTAAACAACTTATTAGAAACACAAGACAGCAAATCAAAAATGTCACAAACTCCCCCGCTCTTCGGGGATGCCCTCAGCGTCGAGGAACATGTACTAGGGTGTATGTGCGACTCGTTCAGATCATGAGCTGGAACAAAAGAAAGGAAACCTTTTTTTTTCCAGTATCAATGACCAGTACCAATGAATAGGGTCGAAGAACTCCATTCACTATTACTATTAAGTAAATAAAAAAAAAAAAAAGACAAAAAAAAGACCTCTATTGTGATTGTGTATTCAATTTATGGTTTCCGTTGGTGCAAATCCAATCAACTCAATTTGAGATGAGAAGCAATTCCCCATTGGTGGCAAATGATTGATTATTCATTAAGCGGGGGAAAGTTTTTAAGAAGCAGAAGGATTATGCTTCCACTCTAGCAAAAACGGACTAACAGGGTCAGCTACCTAGCCAACCTTCATAATTAAATGCCGTTACTGTATGATTAGATCTTGTTGTGAAAAGACTTATTACTGGATAATTTATGGGTAGAGTCAGAGAATGTGAACTGTACAAGTTACTAATAACATTGATTCAATGAGGGAAGTGGCTCCGGTGTATAGAGAGGACCTCACCGTTTAAGAAGTAACCATAGAAACGATGTAACCCACTATTTCTTTCTCCGTTTACCTTTACTACTTAATATTATACTTAAATCACATTACTCAAATTTACAATTTACCATTTCTAAGTGAAATGCACGGAAAAATCGTGGTTGGGAAGGTCATAGTAGCAAAAGCCATTGGAATTTTGATTTTATACATCGGAAGAATCAGTTTTGTTATTAACAGACTAGGAAAGGGAAAAAGAATGACTGAAAGAAAAAAAAAATCAATTAGTTATTCATCAAAGTTGAATTTGATTCAATGACCAGAATTAAACGAGGGTATATAGCCCGGAGACGTAGAAAAAAAATTCGTTTATTTGCATCAACCTTTCGAGGGGCTCATTCAAGACTTACTCGAACTACTATTCAACAGAAAATGAGAGCTTTGGTTTCTGCGCATCGAGATAGGCGCAGGCAAAAGATAAATTTTCGTCGTTTGTGGATCGCTCGAATAAATGCAGTAATTCGTGATAACAAGGTATCTTATACTTATAGTCGATTAATAAATAATATGTACAAGAGGCAGTTGCTTCTTAATCGTAAAATACTTGCACAAATAGCTATATCAAATAGGAATTGTCTTTCCATGATTTCCAATGAGATCATTAAATAAGGATATTGGAAGAAATCCACCAGAATGATTTAAAGGGAGGTCCCCGGAGAATGAACTCCGGGAGGATAGAGTAGAACTTACTATTCTATTCTAAATAAAGTAGTCAAAATGAACGAACACGTTTCAATAAAAAAAGATTTCTTTTTTTTTTCTTACGATGTGACAACCCAATCTGTATTCTCGAATTTTTCGAACAAGCCATCAACCCGAAGTGGGGTGGGGTTCGGTTCGTTCGGATTGGAATTTGGATTCCGTTGAGGAATAGGCCTATTTATTTCTTTCTGGTTCGAGGACCAGTAGTTCTCGGGGTCGACTCAGTTCTCTCAAATTGTTTCTCATTGTTAAGAAAAGGTAACGAAGATAAAATACGAGCTTGTTTTATAGCAATAGTAATTAATCGTTGTTGTTTCAAAGTCAATCTATTCACCCGTCTAGATAAAATTTTTCCTTGTTCACTAATAAATCGACTAATTAAACTCATGTTTCTATAATCAATTCGATCCCCCAATCCAATTGGGGGCAAACGACGACGAAAAGATCGCTTGGATTTAAGAAAAAGTCGTTTGGATTTATCCATGTTTATTCCTTATCTCTAAAAAAAAAATCCTATTTCTATTTCTGAATTCTAATTCATTTGGGATTTGACCGAAACGAAATAGGATTTGATTGGTTTATGGTTAGATTTAGCTATATATCCATATAGGTAATTTGTTCCTTGGAAGGGTGGCACACACATGTTCCGTTTGATCTATTTCTTTATCTCCCCATGAATCGTATGTTTGTAACAATAGGGACAGAATTTTTTCAATTCCAATCGATTAGGTGTATTGTGTCGATTTTTTTGAGTAATATATCTGGAAATACCTGGTGATTCTTTATTAATACCGTTTCGGACACAACTTTTACATTCCAAAATCACTTTTACTCTGACATCTTTACCCTTGGCCATAAATCTCCTTTGGATTTTTGATTCACTCAATTTTTCTATTTAGTTTATTGATTGTTGATTTTCGATCCGAAACGAAGAAAAAAAAGGAAAAAAGAAGTTGCTAACTCAAAATCCAGTTTTCTGAAAGATTTCGTTGCAATCAATGAAGTAATAAAAAAAAATAATAAGTAATACAACCGTTTCCAACTATCCATTTTGTCTAATTCCAGTAGAGTGTTTTATTTCATTCATTTAAGTATCTTGTATTCTTGTATGATTTTGTTGCCCTAGATCCCCATTTCAATTCTACTTATGGAATTAGAACTATAAATTGGAGCATGAACCAGAGTTTTGCTGCGGTTGAATTTTTTTTCGTTTCTTCTTTTTTACTTTATTTTATATCAATATCATCAGATCCTAAAAAACTGAAAAAAGAACAAAACAAAGAAAGGGGGAGGAATTAGTCACAGATAATTTATTGTATCTTTAATATTTTGCATCCCTTCCCATGTCAATAACTAGAATGAAAAAAAGGGGAATGTTAACGCATCCGGGAATAAACGATTGATCTCTATTAATAGACCTGCTAAAGACCCAAACCATAGAGTACTTAACACAGGTGCCACAGAGAGATATGTTTTTATATTTCGCATTGTAAATCCTCCTTCTTAATTGTAATACATATATGATTGGATGCATATGTAATTAAGGATTACTTGTCTTTGTACGCTAAATCCTTAAGTAAAAAAGTAAAATGGATATATACAACGACTGGGTAAATGATATTTTAGTTTTCGTACAACAGAAAAAGACATCCCCTTCGTTTCTTTTTTTTTTCTTTCTTTCTGAGCATTACCAATAAATATTCAGTTATTCATATGTTGGGTTTTATATTATATATATAATATAATATAATGAATATAATGAATTCTTTATATATAATGAATTCTTTCATTTTAATTCATTTTCATTCCTTTTTTTTCTTAACTTACTCTTATTCTCTTATTATTATTATTCTCTTATTATTATTATTCACTTTTATTTAATTTATTATTAAATTAATATGCAAATTGATTAATATATTAATATTAATGAATATATTATGTTTTTTTTTTTATATGTTATATGTATATGTTATATGATATGAGACAAAAAAAATAAGAAATAACAAGATTTATGTATTATGTATATAAATGAAGAAAATAACGATGTGGAAAACAAGATAGGGATTCTCTATAATGACACTGTAGACCTATTGAAAGGGATGTAGCGCAGCTTGGTAGCGCGTTTGTTTTGGGTACAAAATGTCACGGGTTCAAATCCTGTCATCCCTACCGATTACTTTTCCTATGGGCATTAACGAAGAATCAATTGATCTCAATGAAAATTGGGCCTATAGAATATTTGAGTTTATAAAACTATATGCATACAAGCTGTATTTGGAGGTACAAAAAGATACAAAAAGAATCCTTTTCTTTATGATCTTATCTATGTATTGTATTGTCACACATAGTCATAGTAAGAAAGCGCTCTTAGTTCAGTTCGGTAGAACGTGGGTCTCCAAAACCCGATGTCGTAGGTTCAAATCCTACAGAGCGTGATTCTGTCCTTCTTAGGTCGAATTATAATGAAATAAC